TGAGTAATGTATTCTATGAATAATAAATATATATGAAGAATACTCTTTCAATCAAAGAAATATTTCAATTATTTCCGTGTTCGTATTTTGAAAGTAAAAAAAGTAAAAGGAATACAAATGGTAGGAAATTTATTCCAACTGAATTCTTCATAAATTTTCTATTTCGATGAACTGACTCTTACCAAAGTTAGATATGGACCATGAGGAAGAACGGAACTTTTTTTTTTATTTTGTTTACCTCTTTACTGTTCAAAGATCAAAGAGAAAACAATTCGGTTATTCCATTACGTGGATACACATTGGGAAACAACATAGTAGTTGTCCAACGAGATACTGCACATACTAAAATATTGTCTTGGGCGAGTCACATATTGCGCCGCTTGTTTTAGTTTTACTATTTTAGAAATTTTATTTTTGTTTTGCTTGTTTTATTGAACCCATTTCATATCATGGTTCAAACGTTAAAAGTCGACGGATTTTACTAATCCTTTTCGAAATCCGAAGAAGTTCCCATGGATCATTTGTCAACTCCTCAATCAATGACTTCTTCGTCGGAATGCTAACTAAAAGATTATTTTATTATACCTATCGAAGAAGTCATTGATTCTTTCGATCGGGATTCATATTGAAAATAATCAGAAATCTAGGAATTCTAATCGTAAAAGTCGCTTTCGATTATTTCAAATTAATTTAATTGAAATCAACACAAATTAAATACAAATAGATAAAGCAAAGAAATAGAATTGGGATACTATATAATATACATTATCACTATATATATTATATATACGTATTTTAATCGATTTCTATATATATAGAAAAGGAATATGATGATACTATTGTAGATTGATCTATATTAATCTATATTAAATTAACCCGCATTACAATACAACTTTATACACTACAATAACAATACTAGATAGTATGGTAGAAAGAAATATCTGAATCTTTCTACCATACTATCGTATCCCATAGAATACGACTGATTCTAGTCTGCCCATTTCATTTAAGACGCGAAATTTTTATCCTTTTCTTCTCTGCAATTATTGATAAGAAATAAAAAATCAAGTTTAATTCAAATTAATCACCTTGGCTGACTGTTTTTACGTATATTATAAGTAAAAAAGCAGTAGGAACTAGAATAAACAGTGCAGTAGCAATAAATGCGAGAATATTTACTTCCATAATCTCATTGTTTAATTTTTCTTTAATTCGCAATAACTCGGGAGTTAATCCCATAGAGATAATAAACCTTTCGCCTGTAAATTCAATGGGATGCATTACATCTCGATGATATCGAATCGGATCAATATCATGAATAACAATATCGGAGCTATCAAATCGATTCATCGTCAAGAATTGAATAGTATAACATAGGATGATCTTTTATCCATACTGAACTCAAAATTAGATTCCCGATACAATCAATAATTCCTTTATTTATTTATCATTCTTTTCCATTCTTTCTTTTCTATAACCTACCGCCCTCTTTGTACAATCATCTGATGAAGTATCATCTAACCGCCTTTCCACTTACCATTGGTTCTAAACAAACCCCAACAAACAATAGAAGCTCAATGAAAAAAAAAGGAAGGAGCTAAGTTATAAACTCCTTTTTTTAATGATCCAATCTTCTTGGAAAACAAAAGAAGTATGATAAAGACGAGTACAAATTCCGGTATAAAAAAATCGAATATTCCATCAAATTAACTATTTTTTTATATATTTATATATAAATTTAAAAAGTTTGTTCTTTCAAGGAAAAACCCTTATAAAATAAAAAAAAATTCATTACCTCGCTAATAAAAAAGTGATCCTTGTTTGATCTTTATTTTTTGAATATCCTCTTTCATTGGATTAGTAATGGGACGCATATATCAAAAGTTCAATGCGAAATTTGAATGAGATAGATTATTTCAAATTAGTAAAATTTGAAATTGAGGTTACACAAAATAGGGCCCGAAAAGGATATACTTTTATTTTAATCTTAAAAAAAAAAGTATTCTATACTATTCTATACACAGTAACTATGTTCAATTTTTTTTATATTGTACAAATTCCATTTATGTATGTACTCCCGGGAAACATACAATACTCTACTCTATTTCATATTTCACAGATCGGGAGTAATTGAAAAAGCCAGACCCAGTACAGTACGGTATCCCGTGGAATCCCGAATCTGATGCTAATAATATAATAATTGTACTAATCCACATATGCCTCTCTCCCATCAATCGAATCGGTACTAGTCGAAGAAATGGAAATTCCCCCATTTGGTTGATGATAAATGTGAAACGAAAAAGAAAAAAAGAAGAGGGATCGCTGTTGGGAATGAAATTATGTTATTTGGACTTCTTTTCACAAAAAATAGAGAGATGAATTGATATAGTTTTTTATTGGCTTTGGATTCGTCGGGACTGACGGGGCTCGAACCCGCAGCTTCCGCCTTGACAGGGCGGTGCTCTGACCAATTGAACTACAATCCCAAGTAAATACCATA